GTTTTAAAAGCACGAAGAGTAATTGATCAGATTCGCGGGCGTTCCTATGAGGAAACACTTATGATACTGGAACTCATGCCTTATCGAGCATCTTATCCCATTCTCAAATTGGTTTATTCTGCAGCGGCAAATGCTAATCATAATATGGGTTTGAAGGAAGCTGATTCATTCATTAGTAAAGCCGAAGCCAATAGGAGTACTATTGTGAAAAAGTTAAGACCGCGGGCTCGAGGGCGTAGTTATCTGATAAAAAGACCGACATGTCATATAACAATTGTATTAAAAGATAAATCTAAATCATTTTTAGATCAATCTAAGATTTAGATTCATATAAAAAAAATATGGATGAAAAATAAAATAGAATAGAAAAATATGGGACAAAAAATAAATCCACTTGGTTTCAGACTTGGTACAACTCAAAGTCATCATTCCTTTTGGTTCGCACAACCAAAAAATTATTCTGGGGGCCTACAGGAAGATGCAAAAATACGGAATTGTATCAAGAACTATGTACAAAAAAAAAGGAAAATATCCTCAGGTTTCGAAGGAATTGCACATATAACAATTAAAAAAAAAATCGATTTGATCCAAGTCATAATCTATATTGGATTCCCAAATTTATTAATAGAGGGGCAAACACGAGGAATCGAAGAATTACAGATGAATGTACAAAAGGAGTTTCATTCTGTAAACCGGAGACTCAACATTGCTATCACAAGAGTTGAAAAACCTTATGGACAACCTAATATTCTTGCAGAATATATAGCTTTACAATTAAAAAATAGAGTTTCGTTTCGAAAAGCAATGAAAAAAGCTATTGAATTAACTGAACAAACAGATACAAAAGGAATTCAAGTGCAAATAGCAGGCCGTATCGACGGAAAAGAAATTGCACGTGTTGAATGGATCAGAGAGGGTAGAGTTCCCCTACAAACAATTCGCGCTAAAATTGATCATTGTTCCTATACAATTCGAACTATTTATGGAGTATTAGGTATAAAAATTTGGATATTTGTAGACGAGGAATAATCAACCTTGTCTTCCCATTCTGTCCAGTGATAAAACAAAAAATGACAAACTCTTTCATTCTTTTTTCGTTAAAAATAAAAAAATGAACAATTCTAATTCTATAAGGTTAAATATAAATTCGATTGATCATTTGGTATAATTGCTATGCTTAGTGTGTGACTCGTTAGTTTTTTCTTTATAGTTTCAAGTTGGGATTCAAAAAAAAAAACAAACTGACCCCTGCTATAAACTTTGTAATTATATAAAATAAACTAATAACCAACTTATTGCTTCGTATTGTCGAGATCCCAAGAAACAGTCACTATATGAATGAGTGGATCTATCATATGGTTGTAGCAACTGAAATTCTTTCAACAAAAAATAGATCTGATTATGGGTTGTAAAGCAAAAAAAAAAAATAAATAAAGGGATGTGGATAAATGGAAGGATGATAGAAAGAAAGAACAAAAATATCAATGATATATGATTCCAATATGTATGGTCTATGAATCACGTCATAAAGGGCAGTGTGATAAAGCATCAATACTGATAATCAATACTGATAAGATAATTATAAATATAAGAATTTAAAAATGAAATAATTAAAAATAGAATAAAATAATAAAGAGCCTTCAGGTTAATAAAAACTGAGGAAATTGACTTGGGAACGAATTTTGTTGGAAGCTCCATTGCAAAGTTCGGACCTAACCATTAATGGAGAAGCTATGGGAACGACAGAACCTGTGACTGCATAGGCTTCTATTGAAAACGAATCCTAATAATTCATTGGGTGGGATGGCGGAACGGACCAAGAAAAAATTGATTTATTCTGAGAGGTTATGAATTGAACCTTCGAATGAAACAGGAAAGAGTAAATATTCGCCCGCGAAACCTCTATTTATTGGATTACAATCTTTTGTCGTAATTCGATAGAGGTAAAAAAAAAAAAAATAAGGAAAGGATTCGTCATGTTATAAAAATAAAAAAGAGAAACATTACATTATCTATAAAGATACATAAATGTACACACACGTCTAGCTGTATTGTATATCTTGTATCTACATCTTCCTTCTTATGTAAGAAATTAAATATCAATAAAAGCCATTACTTGGTGTATTATCTATTAATGTGTACCTATTAATGTGTATCTATAATATTATTTTATTGAATTTGAATCCTTTCATTCGCGAGGAGCTGGATGAGAAGAAACTCTCATGTCCGGTTCTGCAGTAGAGATGGAATTAAGAAACAACCATCGACTATAACCCCAAAAGAACCAGATTTCGTAAACAGCATAGAGGAAGAATGAAAGGAATATCTTGTCGAGGCAATCATATTTGTTTCGGCAGATACGCTCTTCAGGCACTTGAACCTGCTTGGATTACAGCTAGACAAATAGAAGCAGGGCGAAGAGCAATGACACGATATGCGCGTCGTGGTGGAAAAATATGGGTACGTATATTTCCCGACAAACCTGTTACAGTAAGACCCGCGGAAACACGTATGGGTTCGGGGAAGGGATCCCCTGAATATTGGGTATCCGTTGTTAAACGGGGTCGAATACTTTATGAAATGGGTGGAGTATCAGAAACTGTAGCTAGAGCAGCTATCTCAATAGCTGCGCGCAAAATGCCTATACGAACTCAATTTCTTATTTCAGGATAGAGATGTAGAACTAAAAAAAAAAGGGGTATTGGGGATGAAAAAACAACCGCAGGTTTATTTATTTCTGGACGGACAATATTTCTTTTTTTTCTTTCATACTTTTGCATTGAAATAACAGATTGAAATAAAAATGATATGATTCAACCTCAGACCCTTTTGAATGTAGCGGATAACAGCGGAGCTCGAAAATTGATGTGTATTCGAATCATAGGAGCTGGTAATCACCGATATGCTCATATTGGTGATGTTATTGTTGCTGTAATCAAAGAAGCAGTTCCCAATATGCCTCTAGAAAGATCAGAAGTAATTAGAGCTGTAATTGTACGTACATGTAAAGAACTCAAACGTGAAAACGGTATGATAATACGATATGACGACAATGCTGCAGTTGTCATTGATCAAGAAGGAAATCCAAAAGGAACTCGAGTTTTTGGTGCGATCGCTCGAGAATTGAGACAGTTAAATTTTACTAAAATAGTTTCATTAGCTCCCGAAGTATTATAAATAGTAGTAGATGAGACTATGATATAGTATAGGGTATCTGAAATAGATCAAATAGATCAAATTAGTAGATTGTGTCTCACGTATATACTTTATAAAAAAAAAAAATAAAAAAAAGGAAACATGTTGATTATATCAAAATTAGGAGGAACCTATAATTCTAGTTCGTCATGGGTAGGGACACTATTGCCGATCTAATAACTTCTATAAGAAATGCTGACACGGATAAAAAAGGAAGGGTTCGAATAGCATCTACAAATATCACCGAAAACATTATTAAAATACTTCTACGAGAAGGTTTTATTGAAAACGTTCGGAAACATCAGGAGAGTAACAAATATTTCTTGGTTTCAACTCTGCGACATAGAAAAACCAGAAAAGGAATATATAAAACTAGAACCATTTTAAAGCGTATCAGCCGGCCCGGCTTACGAATTTATTCCAACTATCAACGAATTCCTAAGATTTTAGGTGGAATGGGAATTGTAATTCTTTCTACTTCTCGAGGTATAATAACAGATCGAGAAGCTCGACTAGAAAGAATTGGAGGAGAAATTTTGTGTTATATATGGTAATCTTCCACCTCTGGTATCCGAATTTGATCTCTAACTTCCTATTTGTAAAATAGAGAGGAAAAGTGAGTTATATAACTATTCCTCCATTAGTTGATACTTCAAGGAGGTTACCTGGAATGAAAGAACAAAAATTGATTCATGAGGGTTTAATTACTGAATCACTTCCCAACGGTATGTTCCGGGTCCGTTTAGATAATGAAGATCTAATTCTAGGATATGTTTCAGGGAGGATCCGCCGCAGTTTTATACGGATACTACCGGGAGATAGAGTAAAAATTGAAGTAAGTCGTTATGATTCAACCAGGGGACGTATAATTTATCGACTTCGCAACAAAGATTCGAATGATTAGGTTATTTTTTTAACCATGGGTATACAATTCGAAGTTAAAAAAAAATTCAAGAGACTTATTCTCTTCCAAGAAGTGGATTCAGAATTAAGGTAAGGAATAAAAAATATGAAAATAAGGGCTTCCGTTCGTAAAATTTGTGAAAAATGTCGACTGATTCGCAGGCGTGGACGAATTATAGTGATTTGTTCCAATCCGAAACATAAACAGAGACAAGGGTAATTCTTCTAAAAAAGAACTTTCAAAAAAAAAATATATATATATGTAAAAATAAGGTAAAGGATCTGTTTTAACATGAAATGGATATCTCCGTATCTTTTCTTTTTGTATATTTCTGACTCATAAATATGAGATGATAAAATATGACAAAAGCTATACCAAGAATTGGTTCACGTAGGAATGGGCGTATTGGTTCACGTAAGAATGGACGTAGAATACCAAAAGGCGTTATTCATGTTCAAGCGAGTTTCAACAATACCATTATAACTGTTACAGATGTACGAGGTCGGGTAGTTTCTTGGGCCTCCGCCGGTACTTCTGGATTCAAAGGCACAAGAAGAGGAACACCTTATGCTGCTCAAGCCACAGCGGTAAATGCTATTCGTACAGTGGTTGATCAGGGTATGCAACGAGCAGAAGTTATGATAAAGGGTCCTGGTCTCGGAAGAGATGCAGCATTACGAGCCATTCGTAGAAGTGGTATATTATTAAGCTTCGTACGTGATGTAACACCTATGCCACATAATGGATGTCGACCTCCTAAAAAAAGACGTGTGTAGAAATAAGAATTAAACCGATTTCAAGAGAAATAAATGATCAAATAATAATACTAGTATAGTATGGTTCGAGAGGAAGTAGCAGGATCCACTCGAACACTACAGTGGAAGTGTGTTGAATCAAGAGT